GAGACAGAATAAAACGTCCATAATAAAGACGCTTACTATCCGCTCTTGATTCAACGCACTTCCACTGTAGTGTCCGAGTAGATACTGTGACTTTCTCTCGAACCATAGTAATATTATTTGATTTGATCATTGAATCATTTATTTCTCTTGAAATCTCTTCAGTGTTTAGTTCTACACACGCCTTTTTTTCGGGGGTCTACAGCCATTATGGGGCATCGGGGTTACATCTCGTACGAAACTTAATAGTATACCGCTTCTACGAATAGCTCGTAACGCTGCATCTCTTCCAAGACCGGGACCTTTTATCATAACTTCTGCTCGTTGCATACCTTGATCCACTGCTGTACGCATAGCATTTCCTGCTGCGGTTTGAGCAGCAAATGGTGTTCCTCTTCTTGTACCCCTGAATCCACAAGTACCGGCCGAGGACCAAGAAACCACCCGACCCCTTACATCTGTAACCGTTACAATGGTATTGTTGAAACTTGCTTGAACATGAATAACTCCCTTTGGAATTCTGCGTCCACTCTTACGTGAGCTAAGACGTCCGGTTTTGCGTGAACCAATTTTGAGTATAGGTTTTGCCATATTTTATCATCTCATAAATAGGAGTCAGAGGTATATGGATATATCCATTTCATGTCAAAACGAATCCTTTATTTGTCCTTAGGGTTCTTTCGAGAGTTATTTTCGAAAGATTAACCTTGTCTTTGCTTATGTCTCGGGTTGGAACAAATTACTATAATTCGTCCTCGCCTGCGGATCAGTCGACAGTTTTCACAAATTTTACGAACGGAGGCTCTTATTTTCATATTTTGCATTCCTTACCTTAATTATGACTTGATTCGGTGATTCTTGGAAGAAACTAAGTTTCTTGAAATTTGCAATCTGGAATTGTATCCTCCCGAAAATAATGTTGAATGGTCAAATAAAAAACCATCTAATCGATCGAATCCTTCGAATCCTTATTGCGAATTCTATAAATTATACGGCCTCTAGTTGAATCATAGCGACTTACTTCAATTTTGACTCTATCTCCTGGTAGGATCCGTATAAAACTACGCCGGATCCTTCCTGAAACATAACCTAGAATTAGGTCGTCATTATCTAAACGAACCCGGAACATACCATTGGGAAGTGATTCAGTAATTAAACCTTCATGAACCCACTTTTGTTCTTTCATTTGAGGTAAAACCTCCTTGGTGTATCAACTAATGAAGGAGGAGTGATATTAGACCACCCGTCCTTTCGCTTTTTTTTTCACAAAGAGGAAGTTTCCGCTCTAATTCGGATATTAGAAGGATTACCATATATAACACAAAATTTCTCCGCCGATTCTTTCTAGTCGAGCCTCTCGGTCTGTCATTATACCTTGAGAAGTAGAAAGGATTACAATTCCCATCCCACCTAAAATTCTAGGAATGCGTTGGTAGTTAGAATAGATTCGTAGACCAGGTAGGCTTATCCTTTTTAAATTTAAAACAGTTCTATATCGTCCTTTACTATTTCTTCTATGTTGCAGGGTTAAAACCAAAAAATATTTTTTGTTTTCCCGATGTTTCCTCACATTTTTGATAAAACCTTCTCGTAAAAGGATTTTAACAATGTTTTCAGTGATGTTAGTAGATGCTATTCGAACTGTTCCTTTTCTATTCATGTCAGCATTTCGTATAGAAGTTATTATATCAGCAATAGTGTCTCTACCCATGATGAACTAAAATTAGTGGTTTCTCAAAATTTGGATATAATAAACATGCTTTTAAAAAATTATTAAAGGTATATACGTGAGACATAATCTACTAATAATTAATCGATTTCATTCAAGTAAATTTGACTATAACTATATCGCGATTTCGTGTTATAATACCTCAGGGGCTAATGAAACTATTTTAGTAAAATTTAACTGTCTCAATTCTCGTGCAATCGCACCAAAAATTCTCGTTCCTTTAGGATTTCCTTCTTGATCAATAACAACTGCAGCATTGTCATCATATCGTATTATCATACCGTTATCACGTTTGAGTTCTTTACAAGTACGTACAATTACAGCTCTGATCACTTCAGATCTTTCTAAAGGCATATTTGGGACTGCTTCTTTGATCACAGCAACAATAATGTCACCAATATGAGCATATCGGCGATTACTAGCTCCTATGATTCGAATACACATCAATTTTCGCGCCCCGCTGTTGTCCGCTACATTCAAAAGGGTCTGGGGTTGGATCATATCATTTTTTAATCTATTTTTAAAATGGAAAAGGGGCGCAGAAAAAAAAAAGAAATATTCTTTGTCCAAAAAAGAAACCCGAAATTTTTTTGTTAATCCAAAGGAAAGACTTCTTGCCTTTCATTTTACATTTCTATTCCGAAAGAATAAATTGAGTTTGTATAGGCATTTTGGATGCTGCTATTTGAATAGCTTTTCTGGCTACATTTTCTGCTACTCCCCCTATTTCATAAAGTATTCTACCCGGTTTAACGACAGCTACCCAATATTCGGGGGATCCTTTACCCGAACCCATACGTGTTTCTGCAGGTCTTACTGTAACCGGTTTATCTGGAAATATACGTACCCATATTTTTCCACCACGACGTACATTTCGTGTCATTGCTCGTCTACCCGCTTCTATTTGTCTAGATGTGATCCAAGTAGGTTCAAGTGCCTGAAGAGCGTATTTACCGAAACAAAGACTATTACCTCGATATGAAATTCCCTTCAGTCTTCCTCGATGTTGTTTACGAAATCTGGTTCTTTTGGGGTTATAGTTGATGGGTGTTCTGCAATTCCATCTCTACTCCAGAACTGGACATGAGAGTTTCTTCTCATCCAGCTCCTCGCGAATCAAAAGAAAACATTGCTAAATATTTAAGCAGGATATTCATCTATGTAAGTAATGAATAATACCCTGAATCTATGGATTCTTTCCAATTTTAGCTAGTTTATTTGAAATTCTTCTATACTTTTTTTGGTATATAACTAAATATATATATATTTCTAGTTATAGATAATTCGAGTTTTTCTGTATCATCTTTATTTTAATTTATTTTTATCGTATCAGATCGCTTACAATTGAACAATCCAATAAAATCAAATTTTCGCGGGCGAATATTTACTCTTTCAATATCTAGTTCAGCTGTTGGGTTAGCCTAGGACTTTTCCTAATTAATGAAAAGGTTCCTGGTTCGTTCCGCCATCCCACCCAATGAATCATTAGGATTCATGTTCAAGAGAATCTTCTGCATTCATGGGTTCCGTCGTTCCCATCGCTTCTCGATTAATGGTTAGGTCTGAATATTTGACAATGGAGCTCTTCGTGGACTTTATTCTTGAGTCAATCCTCTTAATCATTCTTGGCTCGAAGCTCTTTTTGTTGTTCTATCAACAAATTAGGGATGAATCTCAATATTGATGCTTTATTAGATACATTGTTTTTATGAGATTATTTAGAGACCTTACATATTCGATTGGAATCATATATCATTGCTAGTTTCTCTCTCTTTCTCTCACCATTCCACTTATCCACATCCTTGGAAATTGTGCTTTACAACTCAAACTCAATAATCCTATTTGTTTTTCTGTTTATGCAAAAAAAGATTTCAGTTGCTACAATGATATGACCAATAGATCCTATCTTAACTGTTTCTTTATGATCCAGATAATGCGAAGCGATGAGTTGGTTATTAGTTCTATAGTTCTTAGTTGATACTATGGATTAGTCTTTTTTTTTTATAACCTTAAAAAAATCAACGAGTCACACACTAAGCATAGCAATTATATCAAATGGTTTATCTAATTTTTATTCAACCCTATAGAATTGTCGAAGTTTTCCTTTTTGTTTGGTTTGATTAGACAAAGAATAAAATAGTTTTTTCTTCAATCATTACCAGTAGATAGAACAGAAACGAAACTGAGGGTTTATTATGCTTCGTCTACAAATATCCAAATTTTGATCCCTAATACCCCATAGATAGTTCGAACTGGATAGGAACAATAATCAATTTTTGCTCGAATCGTTTGTAGGGGAACCCTACCTTCTCGGATCCATTCAACACGTGCAATTTCTTTTCCGTCAATACGACCTGCAATTTGTATTTGAATTCCTTTTGTATCTGCCTGGTCAGTCAATTCAATAGCTTTTTTCATCGCCTTACGAAATGAAACTCTATTTTTTAATTGTCCAGCTATAAATTCTGCAAGAATGTTAGGGTTTCCATAAGGTTTTGCAATTCTTGTAATAGCAATGTTGAGTTTACGGTTTACACAATTTAAATCTTTTTGTACATTCATCTGTAATTCTTCGAGTCTTCGCGATTTACCTTCTATTAATAACTTTGGGAATCCCATATAGATTATGATTTGAATAAGATCGATTCTTTTTTGAATCTCTATATGTGCAATTCCCTCGACACCAGAAGCTATTCTCATATTTTTTTGTACATAATTTTTGATCAAATCCCGTATTTGTTTATCTTCTTGTAGACCTTCAGAATAGTTTTTTGCTTGGGTAAACCAAAGGGAATGATGACTTTGGATTGTACCAAGTCTGAAACCAAGTGGATTTATTTTTTGTCCCATGTTTCCTCACTACTATACATATCATGATACGACATATCCCTGTACTTATTTATATACATCTTTTTTTTACCATAAGATACATTTTTTATTACTTAATTATATTAGTATATTTAAAGTATATTTAATTATCTAAATAATTCGAATCGTATTCTTCAGCTAAGGATATATCTTTCAACACAATGGTTATATGACAACTAGGTCGTTTGATGGGATAACCGCGTCCTCGAGCTCGGGGTTTTAATTTTTTTACAGTAGTACCTTCGTTGACTTCGGCTTTACTAATTATTAACTCTCCTTTCTTGAAATTCCTATTGTGACTAGCATTTGCTGCAGCAGAATAAACTAATTTAAAAATAGGATAACATGCTCGATAAGGCATGAGTTCTAGTATCATAAGTGTTTCCTCGTAGGAACGACCACGAAT